ACAAGAAGTTCTGGTCCTGGGGGAATAATATCAACCACTTGATGTCCATCCAATGCATCCGTTATGGTTATTTCGTACCCCCCTTTTTCTTTTCGTATGATTTTGCTTACTATACCTGTTGCCGTAGCATTATAAACTGTATTGTTACTTTTGTTCCCGTCGGGATAAATCTGCCCCCTTCCCCTGTTTCCGCCTACGTATATGGGATATTTTAAGAAATGAACATCCTTATTACTAGCAGGGTCTGGGGAAAGAATAGGAAAGGTGATTTCACTATATTTTTGACCAGGAACAGGACCTATCACAAGAATATTTTTCTTAGTGGGGCGGTAGTTCTGAAAAGACAGATTGCCTATCTTTTCTTTCATCTCGGGCGAAATACGATCAGGAGGGGCTAACTCAAACCCCTCCGGTAAAATAAGAACAGCACCCACATTCAAAGCCCCTTTCTTACCATTAGCAAGAACTTGTTTCAGTTGCATATCATAAGGAATTCTAACAACCGCTTCAAATACAGTATCAGGAAGTACCGCTTGTGGAACCTCAATATCCACGGGTTTATTAGCTAAATGGCAATTGGCACATACAATACGCCCAGTTGCTTCTCGTGGATTTTCATACCCCTGCTGCGCAAAAATGGGATATGCATTTGAAATGGATGCCCCGGTTATTATATAGATCATGAGCGATACGGAAATGGATCGAGTAATCTCCTTCTTTATCCAAGAAAAAGTATTTCTAGTTTGCATGGTCCAATCATTGATCCCGAAAATTTCTACAATAAAATTAGGTAGGTCACTAGTATAGTTCCCTATCCACGATTCTGCTATTTACTTTTACTGAAAACTGAAAAAAAAATTACTGAAATAGAGGAGGCTCCTGATGGGTAGAGAGAGTAAAGTAAGTACGACTTTGCATGCTTTGCTTATATAGAAAGTAAGGAAAGATTATACTTGAATACGCGAATCATTTTTCAGTCATTCATTGAATGATAAATAACTACAAGTGACGGAGATACACGATTTAAATAACGAAAGATCCAATATTTAAAAATTGTATCTAGAATGACTGGAAATGTAGAAACAAGACCAGATATAATTTGATCATTATGAGCAAATCCAAAATCTTTGTAGATATAGCCAATCATTAGTTCCCAACCGTGGGGCGAATGGAATCCGATACATAAATCTGTTAATAAAAGAATAGAAAAAGCTTTTATTGTGTCGCTTAAATTATATAGGAATTCTTGAACCCAAGAGTTAAGAATAAGAAGTTCTTCATTCCCCAAAATAGAATAACCACTTAGAATAACGAAACAGATTAGATTTGTCGAGAAGTGCAAAATCGTATGGATACGATCCTCATTGTGCATCTTGATCAATTGGATCGTTTCTTTGTGGATTCCTATACGTAGTTTTTGTAGATGTGTTTCCGGGTATTCTTTTATCATTTCGTCCAACAGGAAGAGTTCCTCTACTTCTATGAATTGTTCTAGAATACTCTTTTCTTGAATATCATTCAAAAAGGTTTCGGATTGCCTAGCATTCCACCAATTAGTAATCCAAGATTTCAGACTTTTATTAAATGAGAGAGAGATCCACCAGGGCAAAAATACTATAGATGCAAGATATAGAAGGGGAGTGAATGCTTTCTTTTTTGCCATTTTTTCATCTGTGAATTGTTAATGAACCCACCTCATTCGTTGACTTTATGTGATCTAATCTTTCTATCAAGCATGCCTTTCATTATATTATTTCATTATATTATAAGGTAGGGGCCCATGAATCTAGTCTCTGTTTTTTTTTTTGATTCAGTGCTTAGTCCTTGAATCTAAAAAGAATACAGAAATAGAAAAAAAGAATCCATTTTGAATTCGAATGTTCGAATGAAATATCTATATTATTGTTATATTGATATTGTTATTGTTTCCAGATATCTCAATTGATCAAATTCGAAGCAATTGCCCTCTTTTGATAACTGCCCGAAAGAACCGCTTCAAATAATAAAGATTGTTCTATTCAGATTTTGAAGCGAAGGAGCGCCCTGGCTATATTCTGTATCTAACGTATCAACTCAAAATATTGAAACTAAAAAGCGAAAATCCTTATTTCGAAATACTTTGATATATGAGACAAATCCATTATTTCGATTTCTTGCTTGTTTTGTTACCGAATTAAATTGAGTGGTTTTACAGACGCATAAAAAAAAACAATTTTTGTGGACAAAAAAACTTTTTTTTTATGTTATGACTCTTCCGTATACGTCTGCTTTGGTTCGAATGGGCATTCTGAAGAAACTTCAGTTTAGTTCTGCTATAGAAAAAAGAGGATTCTTGGCTTGAGTTTTTTCCTCCTGGCGAGAAAGCATTTATTTTCTGCAATTCATTTCAAAAGACTTCAATCGGTACACGCAAAAAATAGGCCAATTCAGCAGCTTTTTGCTCAATTTCTCGCGGAGTTAAATTCTCATCAGTACGAGTCAAGGGAATGGCCCCCTGGCCTCTGATTTCCATATAAAGGACACGACGAGCATAAATACCCTCTTTAACTTCTATTCTGATGGACTGAATATCTTTCATAAGGAATCGTAGAAAAATGCGACGATTTTTTCCAGGAAAACCCCAACGAAAAATACATACTATTCCCTCTTGTCTATCGAATCGATCATAACCACTCCCTACATTCCAAAAAATCGTGCACCACAAATAGGAACTAATAAAGAGGCCTGCGATCCCATAGAAAGACATTACGATTCCTTGTGGAAAAAAAACTATTTGCTGAGACGGAAATAAAGATATCAAATTCCTACCAAGATAACTAGAAGTTCCAACTAATAAAAACCCTAATGAACCAAAAAAAAGGATAAAGGCCCAGCAGAAATTGCTTGTTTTTCGAGATCCCACTATAAATTCTATCCATATAGATTCTGATCGCCAACTCATACATACTAGATCCAGTTGCATTTTATTGGAATTGAGAGAATAACCAAAATTTACTTTTTTTTGTTTCCGAAGTAACTCTCATCAACTAGTACTATTTTGATATTTTGATATGAACTTTTAGAAGGAATTCATCAAATTGCTTAGATCTAAAATCATCCCCTTTTATATGATCCCCTATACAGATCTACTAGATATATAGACTTTAATTTCATACATCCGTTCGGTAATTGCTATAATTCATTTAACCCTATATCATGTTTACGTATGCATAAGAGGTTTCATTTATGTTCGGTTCGGGGAAGCCGGATGTTATACAATATTCTACTAAATAGGTATCCGTGGCATCTAAGTCTTGAAAAAAAAAATAGATAAGATTTGGTCTTTGGTCTTGGCCCCATCCAATCTAAAAAATCTTAGTTTTTTGAACATACAAAGATAAAGAAGCAATTGCAATTGCCGGAAATACTAGGCCTACTAAAGGCACAAAAATAGAGGGAAAGTTGCTGAAAGTTGTCATAAAATGGGTACCTCAATTTAATATTTGTACCTGTTATATTGTTAGTTAGAAATATATCTTATAATGATTATATTATAATTCGTATATTATACTAATTATATCTAAATACTAAGTATTTCTAAGCGAGTCTAGATATCTAATAAGTGCAAGGAATGTAGCGTTAAATAAAAGGACTTGCCCATCTTTCTAAATCAAATAAAATAGGTGTATGATAAGATAATCCACTTTCTTTATTATCTTACTTTATTCTTACTTTTCTTATTATTCTATTGTTCTTGTCTTCTAATTTTAATTAATTTTAATTTCGAATTTTTGAATTTAATAAATAAAAAGTTTATTACAAATTGTCGAAAGATTCGATTCGTTAGAATCCGACCCAAGAACAGGGATTTTTAGTAAAAATCGAATTCTCGGGAGATATAGAAAGATGCAAAACTCTATATTTATATTATATTTTTTCTATATTTGAATTATATATACATATGCAAGCAATGGAGGAAGATAAAATTCGTTTTATTTGTCTCGCCAAATTCGAATTTCATTTCACAGAAGGAAAAATTCACTTTTTATCTTGTCGATAGAGGTTTACTCATTAGTAATATCGGATAATAATAATTATCCACATAATTCGTTTTTCGACAATTCCATTTTATGTCACAAAGTCAAAGCCCATTACGCGGGCTTTGACTTTGATTCTGATAAACTAACTAACTGCCTTTTCACTACAAAGAAAATAATTTAACTTAAGACTCTACTTGATTGAATTTTGATTCAAAGGAAAAAAACCGTGGAGCTGAACTAACTCACTCAGAACACCTTTTAAAGGATTACGTGGTACGATTGGATCGAATAAACCCTTATGGAATAAATATTCAGCCGCCTGTGAACCTTCAGGTATTGTTTTATTCAATGTTTGCTCAATTACTCTTTTACCCGCAAATGCAATATAAGCATTGGGTTCAGCAATAATGATATCCCCCAACATACCAAAACTCGCGGTCACTCCACCAGTAGTAGGAGATGTAAGAATTGATACATAAAATAACTTTTTATTTGATTGATAATCATATAAAGCGGAAGATATTTTAGCCATTTGCATCAAGCTCAAACTTCCTTCTTGCATGCGTGCTCCTCCGGAAGCACACACTAGAATAAGAGGTAAAAAATTATTGGTAGCATATTCGATCAAACGGGTGATTTTCTCGCCTACTACGGATCCCATACTACCCCCCATAAACTGAAAATCCATAACCCCGATTGCTATAGGAATACCGTTTAGTTGACCCGTGCCTGTTTGAATAGCCTCAGTTAATCCTGTCTTTCTTTGATAAAAATCAATACGATCTTTATAAAGCTCTTCTTCAGACTGAAATTCAATGGGATCCAGAGAGATCATGTCTTCATCCATAGGACCCCAAGTGCCTGGATCAATCGAAAGTTCGATTCTATCTGAACTACTCATTTTCAAATGATATCCACATTGTTCACAAATATTCATTTTTGACTTAAGCAATTTCTTATAATTTAATCCATAACAATTTT